TTCCATAATATACAAATAACATACAAATTTGGAAACATACAAATTCAAATTGGAAAGTTATACAGTCAACATAATAAAAATATTATATTTGTTTTGTAGAAAAAAAATGACAAAATGGATCTTTTGCTCTGATATTTTAAATATTACTCTATTCTTTTGTTTCTTAATAATGTTTTTGAAGAATTGAAGCCATTGATTGATTCATAGTCTCTGTCCTTCCTCTAATTAATTCTTACGATACGAAGCAAGAAGAAAAGAGTAATCTCTGGATACTACAATATTCTATGGATTTATACGCATGAGATATCCTCCAAATTCTTTCTTTCTATTTCTATAGTAAACTACTAATGGAACTTACTCTATAATATAATTTGAAATTTAAATTTGTTTGAATAATTTCTCTAAGTTATAAGTTTAAGTTAATAGAAGAAGTTCTATTTGCTCAATCAATTATTTCCCTATAATCTTTTCTCTTTTTTTGTTTGTCCACAACTTCCTATCAATCTAAACAAAAGAGTTCCGGTTTGCCATCCTTCCCTTGTATTCTCTTCGTTTGTATATCTATTACAAAGAATAGGATACAAGTAATGAATTCCAGGCATCCCGCAAAACGAAAAAAAGTATAAACAAAGCAACAAAAAGGGTTTGGAGATTTTTTGTTGATCCATATATATATGGATCAACAAAAATTTGGCACCTTTTACCAACTTGATGTTAAGAAATCCCCGCACCTAGAAATTCATTTCGTATAATTGAACCTTTTCAAACTGTTTCTTTTTAAGAACCAAAAAAACTTGTGCCAAAATAACAAATGCAAAAAAGAATAAAAGACCTTGGACCCGTAATGGGTCTTGAAGCACTACTTCTGCATCTCCCTGACCAAAGCCTCCCACATTGGGATTGCTTGTTAATGGTTGATCAAGCTTGATGGATTCACCCTCTGAAACAAGAAGTTCTGGTCCTGGAGGTACAATATCAACTACTTGATGTCCATCCAATGGATCAACAACGGTTATTTCATATCCACCCTTTTCTTTACGTACTATTCTACTTACTACACCTGCTGATGTAGCATTATAGACTGTATTGTTACTTTTGCTACCATCAGGATAAATCTGACCCCTTCCTCTGTTCCCACCTACATATATGGGATATTTTAAGAAGTGAACATCTTTCTTCGTAGCAGGGTCGGGGGAAAGAATGGGAAAGATGATTTCACTATATTTCTGACCAGGAACAGGACCTATCACAATAATATTTCTTTTATTAGGACGATAACTCTGAAAAGACAAATTTCCAATCTTTTCTTTCAATTCGGGAGAAATACGATCAGGGGGGGCTAATTCGAATCCGTCGGGTAAAATGAGAACAGCCCCTACATTCAAACCTCCCTTTTTACCATTAGCAAGAACTTGTTTCAGTTGCTTATCATAAGGAATTCGGACAACTGCTTCAAATACAGTATCAGGGAGCACAGCTTGCGGAACTTCAATATCCACGGGTTTATTAGCTAAATGACAATTGGCACATACAATTCGTCCCGTTGCTTCTCGCGGGTTTTCATAACCCTGCTGCGCAAAAACGGGATATGCATTTGAAATGGATGACCGAGTTATTACATATATCATGATCGATACAGAAATGGATCGAGTCATCCCTTCCTTTACCCAAGAAAAAGCATTTTTATTTTGCATGTCCAATCATTAATTTCGGAGTTTCTACAATAAATTAGATAGGTAACTAGTATAGTTACCTATACACGAGTTTGGCATTGTACTAGAATAATTGTACTGGAATATACGATGAATACCTTGAGCAGATGAAAGTATAAGGAATTAAGTAAAATTTTTAATTAAATGCTTAATTTCTATTTATTTATAAAGGAAGAAGGATTCTTCTAATTTTATTGATATGATGAGATCAAATGAGTTCTTTATTCATTCATTGAATGAAAAATTACTACAAGCGAAGGAGATACACGATTTAAATAATGAAAAATCCAATATTTAACAATTGCATCTAGAATAACTGGAAAAATGGAAACAAGACCAGATATAATCTGATTGTTATGATCCAATCCAAAATCGTTGTAAACCAAACCTATCATTAGTTCCCAACCACGGGTCGAGTGAAATCCGACCCATAAATCAGTAACTAAAAGAATCGAAAAAGCTTTTATTGTGTCACTTAAGTTATAGAGGAATTCCTGAACCCAAGAATTCAGAATAATGAGTTCTTCATTACTCAGAATAAAATAACCACTTAGAATAGTGAAACAGATTATATTTGTCGAGAAATGTAAAATGATATGGAGATCATATTCATTGCATGCTTTGACCAATTGTATTGTTTCCTTGTGTATTCCTATATGAAGTTTTTGTATATGTGTTTCCGGGTACTCTTTTATCATTTCATCCAATAGGAATAGTTCTTCTAATTCTATGAATCTTTTTAGAACGTTTTTCTCTTGAATATGATTTAAAAAAGTTTCGGATTGTCTGCTATTCCACCAATAAATAACCCAAGGTTCCAGACATTTATTAAAAGAGAAAGAGACCCACCAGGGCAAAAATACCATAGATGCAAGATAAGGAAGGGAGGCCAATGCTTTCTTTTTTTTCATTTTGATCTGTGAATTGAATTTTTTTTTAATGAACCTGCTTCATTCGTCGACTTTATCTGATATTTCTCTAAAGCACGAGTTGTATAACAAAGTAGTGACCTCTGGATCTATCCCTTTCCCTTTTTATTTGTAATATATTTAAGATATCTCAATTGGGCAAATTCAAACCAATTTCATTTTCATTTGTTCCTTTCGATAAATACTCCAAAACCCACTTTAAGTAACGAATCAAGTTTCAAGACCAAAAAACTTACATTAATTCTTTCGAAACGAAACCTTTTACTGTATAATCAGAAAAAGGGTATCAATTAAAAATCATGGGCCTAAAAAGATGAATTATGTATTACGAAATACATGTTCGGATAGGTTTGATTAATTTATAGATATAAATTAATTATTAGATTAGTTAGTTAGATTAGACTTCTAGTATAAAAGAATCAGGAAACTTGCCTTTTATTAAAAAGGGGAATTAGCAAGTTCTTTTCCCCACCTTGAGAAGATATTTATTCTTTACTTTAGTTCGAGTTCGTTTTAAAGTACTTCCATTGGTATGCGCAAAAAATAGGCTAATTCAGCAGCTTTTTGTTCAATTTCTCGTGGAGTCAAATTCTCATCAGTACGAGTCAAGGGAATGGCTCCTTGGCCCCTGATTTCCATATAAAGGACACGACGAGTATAAAGACCCTCTTTAACCTCTATTCTGATTGATTGGATATCTCTCATAAGGAACCGAAGGAAGATGCGACGATTTATTCCAGGAAATCCCCAACGAAAAATACACACTCTTCCCTCTTTTCTATCGAATCGGTCATAACCGCTACCTACATTCCACGAAATAGTGCACCACAAATAGGAGCTAATGAACAGACCCGCGATCCCATAGAAAGACATCACAACCCCTTGAGGAAAAAAAACGATTTGCTGAGATGGAAATACAGAGATCAAATTCCTACCAAGATAACTGGAAGTTCCAACCACTAAGAATCCTAGTGAACCTAAAAAAAGGATACAGGCCCAGCAAAAATTACTCGTTTTTCGAGATTCCGTTATAAGTTCTATCCATATATGTTCTGATCGCCAATTCATACTATACTGCATTCAGTTGCATTCGATTGGAATTGAGCGAATAACCCAAATAAATTTAACTTTACCTTTCTTGACCCCGAAGTAACTTTCACCAACTAGCACTATTGTTATGTGAAACATCGGGAATAATTAGTTAGATACATTGACTTTCCATTTTTTATATTCGCTAATTCATTTTGAACCAGCTATATCCACATATACATATATACATGCATTTATACAGATATTATATATCCGCATAAAAGTTCTTTCACTTGTGTGTTTGGCAAAAGTCACATATCATACCATATTACACGAAATAAATATCCGTATTATCATACAGTGTTGAAATCACTTGATAAGATTCATTACCATTGGGTCTAGACAATCTTATTTTTTTGGACATGAAGAAATAAAGAAACCATTGCAATTGCCGGAAATACTAGGCCCACTAAAGGTACAAAAATGGAGGGTAAGTTGAAATCTGTCATAGAATAGATGCCTCGATTTACTATTTCTATCTATTAATATTTCTATCTATTAAAAAGATATCCTCTTATGCTTATTTAGGATATATCTATCATAAGTAATATCAAGTTATTATTATATTGTAAATAATATTATTTATAAGTGATAAATAATATCAACTATAATTCTATTAACTGTATGATTAGATAGAAACTATAATATTTAGAATATATATATATATTTAAATAATAATATATATTTAAATAATAAGTAATATAATAATTATTTATTTAATTTAATATATTAAATTAAATAAATAATTATAAATAAAAAACAAAAGAAAAAATATAATTATCCGAAACCTCTGTCTATCTACAAGGAGAACTTATGTCAACAAGGAAAACAATATATATATTGTTTCTTTTAATTACGATTACGATGAATTAAATATTTATTTTTGTTCGCTACAAATAAAATAAGCGAATTTAGTGCTATACTTTAATTTTTGGAACTGTGATTCAAAGGAAAAAAACCGTGGAGTTGAAATAACTCACTCAGAACACCTTTTAAAAGATTACGTGGTACTATTAGGTCGAATAAACCTTTTTCGAATAAATACTCAGATGTTTGTGAACCCTCGGGTACTATCGTATTCAATGTTTGTTCAATTACTCTTTTACCCGCAAATGCAATGGTTGCATTAGGTTCAGCAATAATGATATCTCCTAACATAGCAAAACTGGCTGTTACTCCACCGGTTGTAGGATCTGTAAGAATTGCTACATAGAATAACTTTTTATTTAATTGATAATTATATAAAACAGAAGAAATTTTAGCCATTTGCATCAAGCTCAAACTTCCTTCTTGCATGCGTGCTCCTCCAGAAGCACACACAATAATGATAGGTAGAGATCGATTAGTAGCATATTCGATCAAACGAGTAATTTTCTCGCCTACTACGGATCCCATACTACCCCCCATAAACTGAAAATCCATAACGCCAAAAGCTACGGGAATACCATTTAGTTGACCTATGCCTGTTTGAACAGCTTCATTTAAACCTGTCTCTCTTTGATAAGAATCGATACGATCTATATAAGAATCATCATCCTCCGGTTCTTCATCATCCGATTCTTCTTCTTCTGAAAAATCGATACGATCTCTAGAAAAATCGATATGATCTCTATCAGAATCCGGTTCTTCATCTTCATATTCTTCTTCTGAAAAATCGATATGATCTCTATCAGAATCCGGTTCTTCATCTTCATATTCTTCTTCTGAAAAATCGATATAATCTCTATCAGAATCCGGTTCTTCATCTTCATATTCTTCTTCTGAAAAATCGATATAATCTCTATCAGAATCCGGTTCTTCATCTTCATATTCTTCTTCTGAAAAATCGATATAATCTCTATCAGAATCCGGTTCTTCATCATCCGATTCTTCTTCTGAAAAATCGATACGATCTCTAGAAAAATCGATATGATCTCTATCAGAATCCGGTTCTTCATCTTCATATTCTTCATCAAATTCAACGGGTGAATCAAATTCAATGGGGTCTACAGATACCATATATTCATCCATGGGATCCCAAGTTCCGGGATCAATCGAAAGTTCAATTCTATCTGAACTACTCATTTTCAAATGATATCCACAAAATTCACAAATATACATTTTTTCACCAAAAAATTGTTTATAATGTGCTCCATAACAATTTTCACATTGAACCCATAAATGTCTGAATTTATAGAAAGGATTATCATTATGATTGGATTCTTCTACTCTAATATCCAAATCATCGATATTTTGACTAGTTCTTATACTAGAACGATCACTCTCACTACTATTTTTATTTTCAGTACAAATGAAATTATAAATGTAACTTTCGTTGGTACTACTCGAAATAGAACTATTAATACTGACTTCAAAACGAAGATAACTATCAATGCTACTAATAATGTTCTTTTTCCAACTGGATTCAGTATCATTACATGTATGATTCTTTTTCTTAGACTTAGACCCCCTATTCAAATAACTAGAAACAATAATTTCTAGTTCACTCATAAAGGAACTATCATTGTCAACCTCAAAAATATGATTTTCAATATCAAAAAATATAGAGTAACGATCACCATTACTATCCCTAACAAAAAAAGTGTCATCAGAGATCAAACTCCAAATATTCCTGATATCAAATAAATAATCAACATTATTGAAACTATAATTACTAATACGATTCCAACTAGGAACCTTTTTCTCCATATCGTTTAGAATAGGTTGTTCACTTCTATCTGTATGTCCAATACTATCAACACTATCTATTGATTTACTCGGCCCACATCTATGATGTTCTACCTTCTCGTTGGAAAATAAAAAATTGCATTGATATTTGAACATAGAAATACCTCCTATTTAATTTAATGAAAATACAAAAAATTTGATGAATAATCATTTGACCTTAACTATCAGAATTAAGCATACGAATCTAAGCATTATAATTGTTAACTAATGAGGAGTAATGAAAGAAAAAATTATCTTTTATGGAAATTCAAAGTATTACTTCATATTGATAGAATCTTTTTCTCAACTTTTGTCTTTAATAAAAAATAATTAAGTTTCTATTTACAATTTGTTCTCATTTCTCAGTCTCATTTATCATATTATCACATATTATCATATAATAATATAATAATATAATAATATAATAATTAAGTTTCTATTTACAATTTGTTCTCATTTCTCAGTCTCCAATTTGTTCTCATTTCTCAGTCTCATTTATCATATTATCATATATATATTATCATATATATAATATAATAATATAATAATATAATTAAAATAATAAAATTTCTATTTAAATTAAACATGAAACATGCAACGAAAAAAATAATAAATAATAGGTGGAGGTGGAATATGTTATATACTTTTTTTATTTTTATACTTCGTACTATATATCGTATATATCGTACTATATATTATATTATATATTTATGTCATATTTTATATTCATGTTTTATTATATTTATATGTCGTATTAAATATATATATATTTATCTTGCATTTATATGTCGTATTATATATATATTATTATATTATAATATTAAACATGGTATGTTAAATATGGGTATGTTAAATATGTGTATATATAAGATATTATGTTATATTATATTTATTAGATATAATATATTAAATATAAATAGATATATATATAATTATAATAAAAATGCATTTTATTATATATATATTTTTTTATTATTATTATATATGTAGTAGATATATCATATTTAGATATCATATAAAGTAAAAGAAACAGAAACATATATGCAAAAAACATATATGCAAAT